TTATTTTTTTTTATTATTTAATGAAAAAAAATTAAAAACGGTTTATGTTTATATATATATATACATATTAAATATTTAATTAATTAATATATTTAATATTTATTAAATTTATATTAAAATTATATTAATAATATAATAATTTTTTTTTAATTAATTATTAAATTTAATAATATTATATATTTCTAAATGATTATAGATTGATTTATATACGTATTAATTTTTAATAATTAATATTAGGAAATAAAAGAGAAAAGAAATAATAAATATTTAATAAATTATATTAAATTTTATATATAAAAAAAAAAAAAAAAAACTATGTCTAAAAATCCACTATTAAATAAATTTTTATAGTTTAAATATTTTATTATAAGTTTATTTTACATATAAATTTTAGTATTAATTTTTAATTATTTTAAAAATAATTAATTAATTTTGTAGTAATTAATATTAAAAATTTAAGAAATTAAGATTTAGTAATATTTTAATTAATAACAAATTTTGTGCCAGCAGTTGCGGTTAAACAAAAGTTAAATTAAATTTTATTAGAAATTAATAATTAATAAATAATATAATTAATTAAATATTAAATTATTAGGTGAAATTTTAATTTAATTAAATTTAATTTTAAAATTATAATTTAATAAATTTTATTTATAAACTAGGATTAGATACCCTATTATTAAAAAATTAAATTTTAATTCTAAAATAGTATGTAATTATTTATTGAAACTTAAATAATTTGGCGGTATTTTAGTTCATTTAGAGGAATCTGTTTAATAATTGATAATCCACGAATAAATTTACTTAATTTAATATTTTGTATATCGTTGTTAAAAAAATATTTTTAGATAAAAATAATATTTAAAAATTAAAAAAAAAATTAAATCAGATCAAGATGCAGATTATAATTAAGAATATAATGGATTACAATAAATTTATTTATTACTAATTTTAATTTGTAAAAGTTAAATGAAGGTGGATTTAAATGTAATTTTAATTAATTTATTAAAATGATTAAAAATTAATATATGTACATATTGCCCGTCGCTTTCATTAATAAATTGGAATAAGTCGTAACAAAGTAGAGATACTGGAAAGTGTTTCTAGAAATAACAAATTAGAGCTTGAAAAAGTATTTCATTTACATTGAAATGATATTGAAATTTTTATTCAATTAATTTGAAAATAGAAAATTAATAAATTTATAATTAATAAAAATAATTTTAATATTAAAATTGGGGGGTTTTAGTATTAATAAAGAAAAAATTATAATATTTATAGTTAAATAGTATTGTAAGAGAAATTTAAAATAGTATTGAAAAAAAAATTATTTAAAAGTAAATTTTATTTATTGTATCTTGTGTATCAGAGTTTATTAATTATAATTTTAATTAAATTATTTTCGAATTTAAAAGAGATAATTAATTATAAAAGTTATTGTGGCATAAATATTTTACATAATTAATTTGAAATGAAATGTTAATCGTTTTTAAAGATATCTAGTTTTTTTAGAAAAAAATTTAATTTTTTTTTCTTTTTAAATTTATTTAATTAATTAAATAAATTTAAAAAGAAAAATTATATTTTAAGGGATAAGCTTTAAATTAAATTTTTATAATTATTTAATTAATTATTTTTAAAATTTTTAAAATTTATATTGTTTATAATTTTTATTTTATTATAAAAAATTTTATTAATTAATAAAATTTTTTAATAATTTAATTTTTTATAAAAAAAAATTATTTAATAAAAATTTAATTGTTATAATGATAAAATTAGTATTAAATAAAAAAAAAAATATTAAAGAAATAAAAAATAAATTTAAGGAATTCGGCAAAATTTTATATTCACTTGTTTATCAAAAACATGTCTTTTTGAAAATAATTTAAAGTCTAATCTGCCCACTGATTTAATTATTAAAGGGCTGCAGTATTTTGACTGTACAAAGGTAGCATAATCAATAGTCTTTTAATTGGTGACTTGTATGAAAGATTGAATGAAATATAAACTGTCTCAAATTTAAAATAAAAGAAATTAATTTTTTGATTAAAAAGTCAAAATAATTTTAAAAGACGAGAAGACCCTATAGAGTTTTATAATATTTTTTATTAAAATTATATATTAAAATTAATAATTAAAATTAAATTATATTATTTTGTTGGGGTGATAAAAAAATAAAAATAACTTTTTTTTTAATTAAATCATAAATAAATGATTAATTGATCCAAAAATATTTTGATTAAAAGAAAAAATTACCTTAGGGATAACAGCGTAATTTTTTTTTTTAGTTCATATAAAAAAAAGAGTTTGCGACCTCGATGTTGGATTAAGATAAAATTTATATGCAAAAGTATAAAATTTTGATCTGTTCGATCATTAAAATCTTACATGATCTGAGTTCAAACCGGTGTGAGCCAGGTTGGTTTCTATCTTTATAAAAAAAAAATATTTTAGTACGAAAGGAATAAATATTTAAATTAAATTTATTTTATTGAATATTAATAATAATAATATAAATTATTTAATATATATATATATACATATATATATATATATATATATATATATATTATGAATTACTATTTTGGCAGAAAAGTGTAATGATTTTAGAATTCATAAATATATAATTTATTATATAGATAGTATATGATATTTTTAGATATTATTTTAATTTTTTTTGGTTTATTAATTTTAATTTTAGGTGTATTGATTGGGGTTGCTTTTTTAACTTTATTAGAGCGTAAAGTTTTAGGTTATATTCAAATTCGTAAAGGACCTAATAAAGTGGGTTTTATAGGAATTTTACAACCTTTTTTTGATGCTATTAAATTATTTACAAAGGAGCAAACTTATCCAAGATTTTTTAATTATTTATCTTATTATTTTTCTCCTGTAATTAGATTTATTTTATCCTTAATGATTTGAATAATAATTCCCTATTATTTTAATATAATTAGATTTAATTTAGGGGTATTATTTTTTTTATGTTGTACTAGAATAGGGGTATATACTGTGATAATTGCAGGTTGATCTTCAAATTCTAATTATGCTTTATTAGGGGGTTTACGATCTGTTGCTCAAACTATTTCTTATGAAGTTAGATTAGCTTTAATTTTAATATCTAGAATTATTATAATTATAGATTTCAATATATTAATATTTAATTATTATCAGGATTTAGTTTGATTTTTTTTTTTTATGTTTCCTTTAAGATTGTGTTGATTTTCTTCTAGATTAGCTGAAACTAATCGAACTCCTTTTGATTTTGCTGAAGGGGAAAGAGAATTAGTTTCTGGGTTTAATATTGAATATAGAAGAGGGGGATTTGCTATAATTTTTTTAGCTGAATATTCTAGAATTTTATTTATAAGATTATTATTTGTTTTATTATATTTAGGGGGTTTTACATTAGATTTTTTTTTTTATTTAAAATTAAAATTAATTTCTTTTTTATTTATTTGAGTTCGGGGAACTTTACCTCGGTATCGTTATGATAAGTTAATATATTTAGCTTGAAAAATTTATTTACCATTATCTTTAAATTTTTTAATATTTTATATAGGTTTAATAATTTTTTTATAAGATATTTTTTTTAGTATAAATTAATAGAATTTATATTCTTTCTTAAGTTTTCAAAACAAATGCTTATAACAAGCTCATTAATTATTAGTTAAAAATTAATTTATCTCAATAAATTCTAATTAATGGGTTAAAAATATAATAAGAAAAATATAAAATTGTAAGTAATTGTCCTGTAATAATATATGGATCTTCTACAGGTCGTGCTCCAATTCATGTTAATAAAATAATTGTTGTTACTATTAATCAAAATAAAATTTGATTAATAGGATAAAATTGAATTCCTTGTATTTTTTTAAAAAAAGTTATAGGTAAAATAATTAGGATTAGAATAGATAAAATTAAAGCAATTACTCCTCCTAGTTTATTAGGGATAGATCGTAAAATAGCATAAGCAAATAAGAAATATCATTCTGGTTGAATATGAATTGGGGTAACTAAAGGATTAGCTGGGATAAAATTATCAGGATCTCCTAATAAATATGGATTAGTGAGTGTAAGTAAAATTAATAAAAATAAAATTAAAATGAATCCAATTATATCTTTAAAAGTAAAAAATGGATGAAAAGGGATTTTATCTAAGTTTCTATTAATTCCTAATGGGTTATTAGATCCTGTTTGATGTAAAAATAATAAATGAATTATAGTTATTATAAGAATAATAAAAGGTAAAATAAAATGAAAAGTATAAAATCGAGTTAAAGTAGCATTATCAATAGCAAATCCCCCTCAAATTCAATTAACTAAAGTAGTCCCTAAATATGGAATTGCCGATAATAAATTAGTAATAACTGTTGCTCCTCAGAAAGATATTTGACCTCAAGGTAAAACATATCCTATAAAAGCTGTTGCTATTAAAAGAAATAAAATAATTACTCCAATTATTCATGTATATTTAAAATTAAAAGATTCATAATAGATTCCTCGCCCGATATGAATATAAATACAAATAAAAAAAAAAGATGCCCCATTAGCATGAAGAGTTCGAATTAATCATCCATAATTTACATTTCGGCAAATATAATTTACTCTATAAAAAGCTAGTTCAATATTAGCTGTATAATATATTGTTAAAAATAATCCTGTAATAATTTGAATAATTAAACATATTGCTAAAAGAGATCCAAAATTTCATAGTGAGGAAATATTAGATGGTGTTGGTAGATCAATTAGTGATTTATTAATAATTTTTAAGATTGGATGAGTTTTTCGAATTGGTTTATAAATGTTTATCATTAGTTGAATGAGGATCGTAAAGGACCATAAGAAATATTTGTAATTTTTACTACTGCAATTAGAGTGATAAATAAATAAATTACTATTATTATTATTATTAAAAATGTTTGATTATTATATAATTTTGATAAGTTAATTTTATTTTCATTATTAAAAAATAAAAATATATTAAATAAGTTTTTTATTTCTAAGTTATTTAAGCTAAAATTTATTCAATTTAAATTATTTATTAAAAATATTCTAAAAATAATAAAAATTAAAATAAAAAATAAATAAATTATTTTTATATTAAATGAAATTTTAAATATTTCATTTGAAGCAATTCTTGATACATAAATAAATAATACTAATAATCCCCCTAAAAAAGTTAAAAATAAAATATATGAAAATCAATAAGTTGATAATATTATTCTTGAAATTATACAAGTTAAAATTGTTTGAATTAAAATTATTAATCCTATTGATAGGGGGTGATAAAGAAATAGTATTATAAAAGAAATTAGTATAATTAATAAAGAAAAAAATATTTTTGTAATTTCAAAGAATAGTTTAATAAAATAATAATTTTGGAGATTATAGATAAAGAAAATTCTTTTTCTTTGATGTTTTTAAAAAAATAATCTTATTTTTGATTTACAAGACCAATGTTTTATATTTAAACTATAAAAACTAATGATAATAAATATATATATTTTAGTTATTATTATATTTATTTTAGGTAATATAATTTTTGTCTCTAAACATAAACATTTATTAATTGTTTTATTAAGATTAGAATTTATTGTGTTAAGAATTTTTTTTTTTATGTTAATTTTATTTAGATATATTGAATATGATATATATATATTAATAGTTTTTTTAGTGTTTTCTGTTTGTGAAGGTGCTTTAGGTCTTTCTATTTTAGTTTCAATAATTCGTACGCATGGAAATGATTATTTTCAAAGTTTTAGTTTATTATAAAAATGATAAAATTTTTTTTTATATTAATTTTTATAATTCCTTTATGTTTTAATTTTAATATATATTGAATGGTTCAAATAATTTTATTTTTAATAATATTTATATTTATAAATTTAATATTAAATATTGAAGTTTATTGTAATTTAAGTTATATATATTCTTGTGATATTTTATCTTATGGTTTAATTTTATTAAGAATTTGAATTTGTATTTTAATAATTATAGCAAGAGAAAATTTATATAAGCAAAAATATTATTTAAATTTTTTTTTATTTAATTTAATATTTTTATTAATTATATTATATTTAACTTTTAGTGTAATAAATTTATTTATATTTTATTTATATTTTGAGGGGAGATTAATTCCTACTTTAATGTTAATTATTGGATGAGGCTATCAACCAGAACGAATTCAGGCAGGAATATATTTATTATTTTATACTTTATTTGTTTCTTTACCTTTGTTATTAGGAATTTTTTATGTTTTTAATGAGATAAATTATATTATAATTTATTTTTTAAAGTTTTTTAATTTTGAGGTATATTTATTGTATTTTTCTATAATTATAGCTTTTTTAGTAAAAATACCTATATATTTTGTTCATTTATGATTACCTAAAGCTCATGTTGAGGCTCCTGTTTCAGGCTCAATAATTTTAGCTGGTATTATGTTAAAATTAGGAGGTTATGGTTTAATTCGTGTGATAATTTTATTTCAAGAATTAAGATTAAGTTATAGTATTATTTGAATTACAATTAGATTAGTTGGTGGATTTTATATTAGATTAAAATGTTTTTGTCAAGTTGATATTAAATCTTTAATTGCTTATTCTTCTGTTGCCCATATAAGTATAGTAATTGGTGGTATTATAACTTTAAATTATTGAGGGTTTATTGGTTCTTATATTTTAATAATTGGACATGGATTGTGTTCTTCTGGTATATTTTGTTTAGCTAATATTAATTATGAACGTTTACATAGACGAAGATTATATATTAATAAAGGTATAATAAATTTTATACCTTCAATAAGTTTATGATGATTTTTAATTATATCTTCAAATATAGCAGCTCCTCCTTCATTAAATTTAATAGGTGAAATTAGATTAATTAATAGATTATTAAGATGATCTTGAATTTCAATATTAATGTTGATATTAATTTCTTTTTTTAGAGCTGGGTATAGATTATATTTATATTCTTATATTCAACATGGTAGGTATTATTCAGGGGTTTATAGATTATATATAGGTTTATCTCGTGAATATTTATTATTAATATTACATTGATTGCCTTTAAATATTTTAGTAATAAAAATTGATTATGTAATAATTTGATTTTAATTTAAATAATTTAATTAAAATATTGATTTGTGGTGTCAAATATATGATGAAATATCATTTTAAATTATTTCTAAAAATTCAATTTGTTTTATTAGATTTTTTTTTTTATTTATATTTAGTATATTAAATTTTTTTATAATAATTTATTTTATTTTAGAAAATATAGTAATTTTTTTAGAGTGAGAATTAATTTCTTTTAATTCTATAAGAATTAATATAAGAATTTTATTAGATTGAATATCTTTATTATTTATGATATTTGTATTATTAATTTCTTCAGTAGTAATTTTTTATAGAAAAAGATATATGAGTTCTGAATTAAATTTAAATCGTTTTATTATATTAGTTTTATTGTTTGTATTTTCAATAATTTTATTAATTATTAGTCCAAATATTATTAGAATTTTATTAGGTTGGGATGGTTTAGGATTAGTTTCTTATTGTTTAGTGATTTATTATCAAAATATTAAATCTTATAATGCTGGGATATTAACAGCTTTATCAAATCGTATTGGAGATGTTTTTATTTTAATGGTAATTTCTTGAATAATAAATTATGGTAGTTGAAATTATTTATTTTATATGAATTTTATGAAAAATGATTATGTTATATTTTTAGTTAGAAGAATAATTATTATGGCAGCTATAACTAAAAGTGCTCAAATTCCATTTAGATCTTGGTTACCTGCTGCTATGGCAGCACCTACTCCAGTTTCTGCTTTAGTACACTCATCTACTTTAGTTACAGCTGGGGTTTATTTATTGATTCGTTTTAATTTATTATTATTTGATACATTATTTATAAAAATTTTAATATTATTATCTGGATTAACAATATTTATAGCTGGGATTTCAGCTAATTATGAGTTTGATTTAAAAAAAATCATTGCTTTATCAACTTTAAGACAATTAGGTTTAATAATAAGAATTTTAAGAATAGGGATACCTGATTTAGCTTTTTTTCATTTATTAACTCATGCTATATTTAAAGCATTATTATTCATATGTGCTGGGGTTATTATTCATATAATAATAGATATTCAAGATATTCGATTTATAGGGGGTATTGGTAATTTTATTCCTTTAACTTCTTTGTGTATAAATATTTCTAATATAGCTTTATGTGGGATTCCTTTTTTAGCAGGGTTTTATTCTAAGGATTTAATTTTAGAGATAGTTAGATTAAGAAATTTAAATTTTTTTATTTTTTTATTATATTATCTTTCTACAGGATTAACAATATTTTATAGTTTTCGTTTAACTATATATTTAATAATTAATAATTTTAATTTAATAAGTATTTATAATTTATATGATGAAGATTTTACTATATTAAAAAGAATATTTATTTTATTATTTATAAGAGTTATTAGAGGGAGATTATTGATATGAATAATTTTTCCTTATCCTTATATAATTTATTTGCCTATTAATTTAAAAATATTAGTAATTTATGTGAGAATTTTAGGTATGTTTATGGGGTATTTAATTAGAAATATAAATATTTATTCTTTAAATAAATTTCTTAGTATATATGAAATTAGAAATTTTTTATCTATAATATGATTTATACCTAGATTGAGAACTTATGGATTAAATTATTATTTTTTAAATATAGGTCAATTTTTATTAAAAAATATTGATATAGGATGAAGAGAAGTTTATAGAGGTCAAGGAATTTACATAATTTTAAAAAAGTATTCAATTTTTTATAATTTATTGCAAATAAATAATTATAAAATTTATTTATTTAGATTTGTTTTATGAATAATAATTTATTTTATTTTATTAATTATATTATATTTAAATAGCTTATAATTAGAGTATAATATTGAAGATATTAAGGAGATTATATAATCTTTAAATATTTATAAAAAATATATTTTTATTTTTACAATGAAAATGTAATGTTTTATATTAAACTATATAAATAGAAATATTAATGGAATTAAACCACTAAAAATTAAGTTAGCAGCTTAATTTTGAACTTTATATTTCAAAAATTTAATTGGAATATAAAATTCAATTTTATCATTAACAGTGATATACCTCTATTTGGTTTCAATTAAAAATAAGGAGTGTTAAAGCTCTATCTTTTAAGTCGAAATTAAATGCAAATTGCTTCTTATTTTAAGATAAATTGATAAATTTCAATATTTTTTGATTGCAAATCAAATGTTTTTATAAACTATAATCCTATAAAAAAATTTTTTTTTTAGTTAATTAGTTCAATTAAGTATATTTTGATTTCATTCATGAAATAATCCTAATAATAAAATTAAAATAAAAAAAAAACTAATTTTAGATCAAATAATAAAATTTGTTAATTTAAATAGATTAATAAGAGGGAAAATTAAAGCAATTTCTACATCAAAAATTAAAAAAATTATGGTAATTAAAAAAAAATGTAAAGAAAATGGAATTCGAGCAGAAGATTTTGGGTCAAATCCACATTCAAAGGGGGAACATTTTTCTCGATCTGAAAATGATTTTTTAGATAAAATAATTGATAAAAATATTATTATATTAGAAATAAGAATAATAAAAATTAATATGTATATAATTAATAGGATTATTTATATTAAAATTGATTTAAACTTTTTGATTGGAAGTCAAATATACTAAATATATTATATAAATAAATTAATTTCCTCATCAATAAATAGAAATATAAAGGAATAATCAAACTACATCTACAAAATGTCAATATCAAGCTGCTGCCTCAAATCCAAAATGATGATTATTTGAAAAGTGTTTATTGATATGTCGTAGTAAACAAATTATTAAAAATATTGTTCCAATTATTACATGTAATCCATGAAATCCAGTTGCTATATAAAAGGTTGATCCATAAATTCTATCTGCAATAGTAAAAGGTGCTTCTAAATATTCATATGCTTGTAAAATAGTAAAATAAATACCTAAAATAATTGTAAAAAATAATCCTTGAGTTATTTGAGAATGATTATTTTCTATAATTGCATGATGAGCTCAGGTAATTGTAATTCCTGAAGTAATTAAAATAATTGTGTTTAATAAAGGAATTTGAAAAGGGTTAAAAGGGATAATATTTATAGGAGGTCATATTGCTCCAATTTCAATATTAGGGGATAATCTTCTATGAAAAAAGGCTCAAAAAAAAGAAATAAAAAAAAATACTTCAGAAATAATAAATAAAATTATTCCTCATCGTAATCCTTTTGTTACTAAAATAGTATGTTTACCTTGAAAAGTTCCTTCTCGACAAATATCTCGTCATCATTGATATATAGTTAAAATAATAATGATATAGCCAAGAATTAATAGGTTTATGTTAAAATTATGGAATCATTTTACTATGCCTGTTACTAAAGTTATAACTCCAATAGCTCCAGTTAAAGGTCATGGACTGTAATCCACTAAATGGTATGGATGATTAAAATTATTTTTCATTAGTTTACTTCTCTAGAATATAATGTTCTTAAAATAGCAATAACATAGGATTGAATAACCGCAACTGCAGATTCTAAAATTAATAATAAGATTTGAATAATAATTAAAAAAAAAATTAAATAAGAAGGTAAATTAATTCCTGTTTTTCTTAATAAAGTTATTAATAAATGTCCTGCAATTATATTTGCTGTAAGTCGTACAGCTAAAGTTCCTGGTCGAATAATATTTCTAATAGTTTCAATTAAGACTATAAAAGGTATTAAAATACTTGGAGTACCTTGGGGAATTATGTGAATAAATATATGTTGAGTATTGTTAATTCATCCATAAAATATAAATCTTAATCATAAAGGTAAAGAAATTGATAATGATAAAGTTAAATGACTAGTTCTAGTAAAAATATAAGGAAATAATCCTAAAAAATTATTAAATAAAATAAATGTAAATATTGAAATAAAAATAAAAGTTGAACCATTAGAATTATTACCCAATAATATTTTAAATTCTTTATGTAGTTTATTTAAAATGAAATTTCAGAAAAAATAGTAGCGATTAGGGATTAATCAAAATGAATAAGGAATGAATAATAATCCAATAAAAGTTCTAATTCAATTAAGAGGTAAAAAGAGTAAATTAGTTGATGGGTCAAAAATTGAAAAAAGATTATTTATCATTTTCAAATTAAATTATTATTTGATGTTTTTAAAAAAAAATTATTTTTATTATTTTTATTAATAAAAATATAGTAATTTATAATATTAAATATAATAAAAATTAAAATAAAAAAGAAAAAAGAAATAATTCAATTAATTGGCATTATTTGTGGGATAAAAGAATATTATTTATTATAATAATTTAAATTTGACATATTTATGTTATATTTTAACTAATTCTTTTATTAAATTCATTAGAAGTAATTGCTAATTTACTATAAAATGGTTTAAGAGACCAGTACTTGCTTTCAGTCATCTAATGAAGAATAATTATTAATTCAATTAATAAAATTTTTAATTGAAATTCTTTCAATAACAATTGGTATGAAACTATGATTTGCACCACAGATTTCTGAACATTGACCAAAAAAAATTCCTGGTCGATTTAAAAAAAAGTTAGTTTGATTTAATCGACCAGGATTTCCATCTACTTTAATTCCCAAAGACGGAATAGTTCATGAATGAATAACATCTCTTGCAGTAACTATAATTCGAATTTGATTATTTATAGGTAAAATAATTCGATTATCTACATCTAATAAACGAAAATTATTATTATTTATTTCACTAATTGGTATTATGTAAGAATCAAATTCAATGTTATTAAAGTCTGAATATTCATATCTTCAATATCATTGATGTCCAATTGATTTTAAAGTAATTAAAGGATTATTAAGTTCATCTAATAAATATAATAATCGTAAAGATGGTAAAGCAATAAAAATTAAAGTAATAGCTGGTAAAACTGTTCAAATTAACTCAATTATTTGTCTTTCTATTAAAAATCGATTAATATATTTATTAAAAAATAAATTTATTATTAAGTATCTTACTAAAATAGTAATTATAATTAAAATAACTAAAGTATGATCATGAAAAAAAATGATTTGTTCTATTAAAGGAGATGCTCTATTTTGTAAATTAAAATTAGATCAAGTTGCCATTTCTAAAAAAAGGATAATCCTTTATAAATGGGGTTTAAATCCATTACATATAATCTGCCATATTAGAAGTTTCTTAAAATTGGTAATTCATTATAAGAATGTTCTGCGGGAGGTAAATTTTGATATCATTCAATAGAAGATGGTAAGTTTAATGAAAATAAAATTATTCGTTGATTAATTATTGATTCTCAAATAATAATTAAAATTATTATAACAGCTAATAAAGAAATATAAGATCCTAAAGAAGAAATTACATTTCATGAAATATAGGCGTCAGGATAGTCAGAGTAACGTCGAGGTATTCCAGCTAATCCTAAGAAATGTTGTGGAAAAAAGGTTAAATTTACTCCTAAAAATATTGTAAAAAATTGAATTTTTAGAAAAAATGGATTTAATGTTAATCCTGTAAATAATGGATATCAATGGATAAATCCTGCTATAATAGCGAATACAGCTCCTATAGAAAGAACATAGTGAAAATGAGCAACTACATAATAAGTATCATGTAAAGCTACGTCAATAGAAGAGTTAGCTAAAATTACACCAGTTAATCCCCCTACAGTAAATAAAAAAACAAATCCTAATCTTCATAAAATTGAAGGTCTGTAATTAATTTGAGTTCCATGAAAAGTTGCTAATCATCTAAAAATTTTAATACCTGTTGGTACAGCAATAATTATAGTTGCAGAAGTAAAATAAGCTCGAGTATCAATATCTATTCCTACAGTAAATATATGATGAGCTCAAACTACAAATCCAAGCAGTCCAATTGCTATTATAGCATAAATTATTCCTAAAGCCCCAAATGTTTCTTTTTTTCCTCTTTCTTGGGAAATAATATGGGATACTATTCCAAATCCGGGTAAAATTAAAATATAAACTTCAGGATGACCAAAAAATCAAAATAAATGTTGATAAAGAATTGGATCTCCACCACCAGCAGGGTCAAAAAATGAAGTATTAAGATTACGATCTGTTAATAATATTGTAATAGCTCCTGCTAATACAGGTAATGATAGTAAAAGAAGTAAAGCTGTAATACCTACAGCTCATACAAATAAAGGTATTTGATCAAATGATAATCCATTAATTCGTATATTAATAATAGTTGTAATAAAATTGATTGCTCCTAAAATTGAAGAAATTCCAGCTAAATGAAGTGAAAAAATAGCTAAATCTACTGATCTTCCTCTATGAGCAATATTAGATGAAAGTGGGGGGTACACTGTTCATCCTGTTCCAGCTCCATTTTCAACAATTCTTCTAGAAATTAATAAAGTTAATGATGGAGGTAATAATCAAAATCTTATATTATTTATTCGTGGAAAAGCTATATCTGGCGCTCCTAATATTAATGGGATTAATCAATTTCCAAATCCTCCAATTATAATAGGTATAACTATAAAAAAAATTATAATGAAAGCATGAGCTGTAACAATAGTATTATAAATTTGATCATCTCCAATTAATGATCCTGGATTACCTAATTCTGCCCGAATTAATAAACTTAATGAAGTTCCTACTATTCCTGATCAAATTCCAAAAATAAAATATAAAGTTCCAATATCTTTATGATTTGTAGAATAAATTCATTTTCGCTAAATAAAATGGCTGAGGTTAAGCGATAAATTGTAAATTTATTAACAAGAAATAATTCTTTTTTATTATTTGGCCTTATATTCAAATATAATGATATAAAATTGCAAATTTTAAGGTATAATTTCATATTATTAAGGCTTAAAGAAATATTCTTTATAAATAATTTTGAAGATTATTAGTTTATTTAACTTAAAACCTTCCATAAACTATATAAATAAAAAAGTTCTTAAAATTATTCCCAATAAAGAAATTAATGACAGAAAATTAATAAAATATATTATTTTATTTTTAATTAAAATTTTTATTCATTTTAATTTTAAATAATTAAATATGAAAGAAGAATATAAAATTCGGATATAAAAAAATAATATAATTAATCTTATTATAATAATAATAAAAGTTATAAAAAAAAAATTATTTATTAATAAAAAATTAATAATGATTCATTTTGGTAAAAATCCAATAAAAGGTGGTAAACCACCTAGAGATAAAAAATTAATTAATAATGATAATTTGATTAAATAATTGATATTAATATAAAATAATTGATTAATAAAAAATATGTTTATAATATAAAATAAAAAACATATAATTCTAATTATAAAAGAATATATAAAAAAAAAAAATATTCATAAATTTTCACTAATTATAATAGAAGAAATTATTCATCTTAAGTTATTAATTGAGGAAAAAGCTATTAATTTTCGTAAAGAAGTTTGATTTAATCCTCCAATAGCTCCAATAATAGAATTTATAATAATAATAATAATTAAAAAATTTTTATTTAGATAATAAGATAATAAAATAATAGGGGTAATTTTTTGTCATGTTATTAAAATAAAATTATTAAATCAAGATAATCCTTCAATAATATTAGGGAATCAGAAATGAAAGGGGGCTGATCCTATTTTTATTAATAGTGATGAATTAATTATAATTGATATAAGATTATTTATTTCAAAATTTTTTATTAAAATTATTTTTATAATAATACAAAATAATAAATTAATAGAGGCAATAGATTGAATTAAAAAATATTTTAATGAAGCTTCTGAGGATAAAATATTATTAGAGTTATTAATTAGGGGGATAAATCTTAGTAAATTAATTTCTAAACCAATTCAACAACCAAATCAAGAATTAGCAGAAATAGAAATTAATGATCTAAAAAATAAAATAAATAAGAAATATATTTTATTTGAATTTATATTAAAAAAAATTTAAAATAAAAGAAATTCTTTAATTTTTAAATAATATATTTAATTTTATATTTTAGTGTAAGATGCACAATAGTTTTTGATACTATTAGATATAGTTTAATTCTATAAAATATAATAAAGGTAGAAAAATCTACTTAATTTACTCTATCAGAATAATCCTTTAATCAGGCACTTTATTTTTAAAAAAAGGTATTTCCTTTATATTTGAGGTATGAACCCAAAAGCTTAATTTAGCTTATTTTTAA